CAAGTACGGACAATTACAGCTCTGACCACTTCTGATCTTTCTAGAGGCATGTTTGGAACTGCGTCTTTGATCACAGCAACAATAACGTCACCAATATGAGCATATCGACGATTGCTAGCTCCTATGATTCGAATACACATCAATTTTCGAGCCCCGCTGTTATCTGCTACATTCAAATGGGTCTGAGGTTGAATCATATCATTTTTTTATCTGTTTTTTACAATACAAAGGTCGAAGAAAAAAAAGAAATATTTTTTGTAAAAAAAAAAAGAAACCTGCACCCGTGATTTTTAAGGCCTATTTCTTTTTTATCCCGAAATGATGAATTGAGCTCGTATAGGCATTTTGGACGCTGCTATTGAAATAGCCCTTCTGGCTATATTTTCTGTTACTCCACCCATTTCATAAAGGATTCGACCTGGTTTAACAACAGCTACCCAATATTCGGGAGAGCCTTTACCTGAACCCATACGTGTTTCTGCGGGTCTTACTGTAACCGGTTTATCCGGAAATATACGGACCCATATTTTTCCACCGCGACGTGCATTTCGTGTCATTGCTCGTCGACCTGCTTCTATTTGTCTAGATGTGATCCAAGCGGGTTCAAGTGCCTGAAGAGCGTATTTACCAAAACAAATAGCATTACCTCGAGAGGATATTCCCTTCATTCTTCCTCTATGTTGTTTACGGAATCTGGTTCTTTTGGGGTTATAGTTGATGGTTTTTTTTTGAATTCCATCTCTACTACAGAACCGGACGTGAGAGTTTCTTCTCATCCAGCTCCTCGCGAATAAAATCAATTCAAATTAAAGATTTTGAATTCAATTCAGATATAATATAATTTGAAGTAAGATATACATGTATTTAAGTAAGTAATATATTGAATCATGGATTTCATTTAATCTAGATCAAATCTATCTATTATATATAACTATTATATATAAATTTGTATATCTTGTTTGTATTTGTATAGATAACTAATAACTAAATATATAAAATAACTCTTTTTTCTTATATTTATCTATTTTAGAATGTTAAAACGAATCTTTCTTTTGTTTTATTCTTTATCCTATTGGATTGACCCAAATTTAGCAATCCAAGAAAATAAAGTTTTCGCGGGCGAATATTTACTCTTTCCATTTCTATTTCAGTTCTATCATTAGTTCATAACTTTTCCGAATAGATTAATTGGTCTCTGGGCGGTTCCGCCATCCCGATCAATGAATCATTCGAATGAATTTTCACTAGAATCTTTTGAATTCACAGGTTCCATCGTTCCCATCGCTTCTTACTTAATGGTTAGGTCTGAATTATACAATGGAGCTATTAGTTCTTGAGTCAATATTCTTAGTCTTTATTGGCTCGAAGCTCTTTATTTTTTGTTCGATTAGCAGATCCATTTAATGAGGAATCCGTATTGATGCTTTATTACACAGAATTTTTCTGAGATGATCATAGACCTTACATATTGGAATTATATATCATTAATATACTTTTTCTTTCTTTCTCTCATCCTTCCTTTTATCCATATCCTTTCTTTTTTATTTCGATTGACGACTTATAAGCAGAATTTTTTAATAAAAAAAGATTTCAGTTGCTACAACAATATGAACAATATATCATATCTTGACTGGTTCTTTGGATCCAGATAATACGAAGTGATGAGTTGGTTATTACTTCTATAGTTATTTATTTATATTATTATTATGGGGCTTATTTTTATACTAACCCTAAAAAAACCAACGAGTCACACACTAAGCATAGCAATTTTATCAAAAGATTAATTTAATTTTTATTAAACCCTATAGAATTATAATTGTTCATTTTTTTTTTTTGAACAGAAAAGAAAAATAAGAAATTCATTTCTTATTTTTTGTTCCATCGCTGGATAGAATGCAAAAGTAAATTAAGGTTTATTATTCCGCGTCTATAAATATCCAAATTTTTATGCCTAATACCCCATAGATTGTTCGAACTGTATAGGAACAATAATCAATTTTAGCTCGAATGGTTTGTAGTGGAACCCTACCTTCTCTGATCCATTCAACACGCGCAATTTCTTTTCCGTCGATACGTCCTGCAATTTGCACTTGAATTCCCTTTGTATCCGCTTGTTCAGTTAATTCTATAGCCTTTTTCATTGCTTTGCGAAAAGAAACTCTATTTTTTAATTGGCCAGCTATAAATTCTGCAAGAATATTAGGGTTTCCATAAGGTTTTTCAATTCGTGTGATAGCAATGTTAAGTTTTCTATTTACAGAATTAATTTCTTTTTGTAAATTCATCTGTAATTCTTCGATTCCTCGGGGTCGACTTTCTATTAATATTTTTGGAAATCCCATATAGATTATGATTTGGATCAGGTCGATTCGTTTTTGAATCTCTATACGTGCAATTCCCTCGACGCCAGAAGATGTTTTCATATTTTTTTGTACATAATTCTTGATATAATTTCTTATTTTTTGATCTTCTTGCAGACCCTCAGAATAATTTTTTGGTT